TCATACTTACGTGCATTATTAACCACTCGGATTGGAGAGCGGGTACTAATATTGTGGATTGATGTATTTCAGTTAAAAGGCCTGAAGTAGCAAAGCCTTGGGTAAAAATAGCACTCGGTGCGGTTATTGCGCTTAAATGATTTTTCTTTTTTTTGAAATACGGAACTATGTGAATAATAGAGAAACTCCATGAAAGAAAAATTAATGATTCATATAAATCACTTAACGGGAAATGCCCCGAATAAATCCACCGAGTGACTAATAATCCTGTTATACAGAAAAAGGTAGCTATCATGCCCTTTTCTGACGAATCATATAGTCTTACGATTTCATCGACTAATAAGGTTATCAAATGAATTGTAATTACGATTGAAACGATCGAAAAGGAGATATGCGTTAATATATGCTCTAAAGTTGAAAATATCATAAAAAATCTTAAAAAAAAAGAGGAATCCCTCAATTACGGAAGGGAAATCCGGAATTGAGTTCATTATAGGATCTATTGTATCTTTTTTAGAAGATGGCATGCCGCCACTCGGACTCGAACCGAGATGCTCTAGCACTGCTTCCTAAGAGCAGCGTGTCTACCGATTTCACCATAGCGGCTTGCTCGAACTCATAATAGCCTATTCATATTCAATCGTCGAGATTAAAGGGGTCAAGTCAATGCAATATTTTTTAAGAAAGATTTTAAATGATGAATAAAAATTCGTTCAAATCGGGATTTGAAGGTTCAGTATTTTCATGTAGGGTGTCAGTTTTATTTAACTTAGGGCTTTCGCGTAGTTTATGTTCTCTTAGAATTAATTGAACTGTTGTAACTAGATAGTTCTGCCCTCAATCCAAGGATAGAACTCAAAATAAAATGTCTTTTTGGGTTGAAAGCAAGAGGCATATGAGAGTATAGATAATAATTAAAAGAAATAATGATTCGGAAAGTTACAAACAAAATTTGAAACTTAATTTTATTAGTTTCAATGACCCTTTCCTTTTGAATAAAGATCTTATATTTGCCCTTTTCAAAATATAGAAAGAAAGAAAACGTTTTTCTTTTTTATTATTGTGATTGTGACAAGCGGGTCGATGGGGAAAATAAGAATCCCCACCCCGAAAATGATAAAATATACTAAAAAGAAAGGGAAAACCCCATATCTTATCTTTATTCGTTTTTTCAAACACAAAGGTATTATTTTTAGAATTCGGTAAAGAGACAAATTATTATTATATATATCAGAAAAGCAAGACGAATTCTATTTCATATTGATTAGTCCAATACAGTAAGTAATGGAAATTATTAATTATATTATAAATAAAATTAGCTAATTTTTCGAGTCAAGTTGATTCAGATTATTCCAACGTTTGATTATTTATTTGTTTGTCGCACAAAAAAACTTTTTGAATTTCCGGTAGAAAGGGATTTCGCTAATGAAAAGGCTTTTAGTGCTGCCCAATATCCCTTCTTTTTCCACATATTTTTTCGAATACGCTTTTTTGATATAGAAGTACGTTTTTTTGGAACTGCCATTTTAAAATTACGAGATCGCTCATTGTTATAGTTGGATGTGAAAGACATCTATTGTTCAAAACGAATTGTTCTGTACTATTTATTATCTATCTATTTATTCTCTAGATAATATTCTCTTCATAAAAAATAAATATAGATATGTGAAAATCGTATAAAATATTACTAAAAAAAAAAAAGAATATGATATATGATTATTATGTGATTTAAAAAAATTGTTTTTTCTATTCCCTACAATATCTGGAAGAAAGAAAAATTTGTACTGATTGGTATCATTCTTTCTCACTGAAATCTATATCTGTAGAATCCGCTATATCATAGAAACGAAATTGGTTGAAGTTTATAAAATCCAACCTCCATTTCTGTTTCTGTCTATTTTCTGCGTTCGATATTTCATTTACATGTAATAAAATACATCAAAAAGTTTAAGAAACCAACTTTTCCCTACTGAAAAAACTTTCATCTTTTTTTCTATTAATTGGTCAAGCCCGAGGAAGGGGTATTTCTAATTTCACTTTTCAAATTTGAATGGGACTGGTAATTAATCTGTTAAAAGATACGTGACATAATACTAGTTAATAATTTTGAATAAACTAACTACAATGGCGAGTTCTTATCTCATTAGGCCAAGTTGTTGATCTTAGTTGATCCTATGATTAATATCAGAATCAAAGACCTTTTTTTGGTATAATTCTTCATCCTTGCTCTATGGGAGAGAAATTTTTGTAATAATACTAAAAATTGTAAGTTTTTCTATCTTCATAAATATCTTAATTAAGAACTAAGTATTCACTTTTTACTAGTAATTTATTTGACCAATTCTAATTTTTTGATTTGAATATTTGAAGTATTTAGGAAAGACTCAAAATAAGTAAGAATAGAAAATTCTAAAATTCTCTTTAAGTTAGTTTAAGTTAGTGCATATCTTTATTTTTTTTATTGACTCCTTTCCCTTTCGAAAAAGGCAAGATCTGGCGA